AAACAAATTAGAATTCTCAACTCTCTACGACGTCTAGACGATAAAATATTTTCAGGAACAAGCAAATCATAATGATTTTTGTCTCTATTTCCAGTTATCCTTTGATGATGTCTTGGGATGGATTCATCAAAATCCTTCTTATCAACATATCTTCGATCTCGGTATCTTTGATTAGTTTGATGCCCACTTTTATGAACTAATGAAATACCTATGGTTTGATACATAATAAACTGTCCATCATTTTTTAGAGACAGGCGAAGTGGTTCGATAATCAATATCCCCCTTTTCATCAATTCTGTAAGAGTTAAATTCTTCTGAATCAGCATTATATCCAGATTAATTTCTCTCCTTTGAATAGAGGATATAGTAATTTTTCTTGGATTTCTCAATCTAAGCAGGAGACAATATACTTTGATATTATTGATCATTCTTTGATTCAAAGTATCATCCCATCTCAATTGAAAAAGTAAATATCTTTTCAGGAAGAAATCTAGTTCTGCTTCCGCACTGCTCTTGTATTTTCTGTTCTTTTTACGTTTTTTCATGTCTGATTCCGAATAATCTTCTTCAATATCTTTTTGTTGGTTTGAGAAAACAGATATAAAATTTCCTTGGTTTTGTGCATTTGATCTAAGATCTCTTTGTCCTGCGGACTCTTTTTGATTCTTTAATTCAAAAGATTTTTTTTCATTTGATGCTATAACTCTTTTTTGCTTTCTATTGATGTTTTTATTTTCACTAATATTTTTATTTATATGAAAATTGAAAAAAAGTAATTTGCTTGGTATAAACCACGGTTTAATTTTATATGCATTATAAAGTAGTACAAATTCTGGGAAGAACCAAAGTTCCAGATTCGATATAGGACGACTTAGTATTTCTTCATTCATTCCCATCCAATCAAAAAAGATTTTTTTTTGATTGAGTGAATTGATTTCTTGATCTTGATCAATCATAAGATAAAAAAGACCTTTTTTATCAATTTTATCAATTATTTTATAATTATTAGTCCCAGTATTAGTATTTTTATTACTGTTGGTATCGATCTTGATCCAGGCCTCAATATCGATTTTCTTTCTAAGACAAAAATTGATAATTTTCCAATCAAAATATTTTCTATCCGGGTTTTTTTCCATATACATAATATCACTTTTTCTTAGATAATTATTGATAGGGATATCCCCTAGTATATCAAAAATTTTGCCTTTATGTGTGTTGTAATTATAAAACCTCTCTTGATTCTTATTTACTTGGAATGGTGATCCGTAAATAGACGGGTTCCTCTTATTTTTATAATTAATAGATCTATAAGATAAAAGATTATATCTATAGTATTTTTGAAAATTACCTTTTTGATTCTGTAATGAATATACTTTGTAATCATTTTGTTTTTTGTAATGAATTAATTGGTCTTTTTCATATGAATCCTCTTTGTTTAAATCTTGATTTTGAATTGTACGACATTGATTGATTCTATTTCGCCATTTTTGTGCTATTAATATAGACCATCTAATCTGAGATAAATCATATTGATAATGACCTTTTAACCAGCTTTTCCATTGATTTATTCCAGAATTTCGAAGTTTTTTATGTCTTAATTCAGAATGAATTATTCCTTGTGTTCCAAAATAATCTTTTATTGAAGTCTTAAGAAAAAAAGATGTTCCGTGATATGGAAGAATAGATCTTAACTTATACAAGTTCTTAACTTGGGTTTGTGATAATTTGTAAAATACATATGCTTGTGACAAGGAGGATAAGTCATAAAAATTCTGTGAATTCTTATTACTAATATTATAAAGTGACTTTTTTATAGTCGAAATAAAATGAATTGTATTTTGATTTGTTTTATTAATTCTTTCTTGATTTGTTTTATTATTGTAAATGGATTTATCAATAATTTTTTTTGTTGATTCAAGAAAAAGTTGTATATTAATTCTGGGAATATTAATGCTAGATAGAAGAATATCTATGTATATCCTTTCAGTGAAAATTTTTAAAAAATAATGTAATTTACGGATTAATCGAGCATTTCTTCTTTTTAATATTTGCCAAATATTTTTTGGTGGTTCGAATCTTTTAGCATTATAACTAATTTTATTAGGACTAACATTTATTCCTGGAGTCACTTTTTTTTTCTCTTTTGTAATTCTTTCTATTTTATTTCTGATTGTGCTTGTTCGATCAGTCAGATCCTTCATTTTTTTTTCTGTCAGTAAAGAATTTGTCCAATCTGCAGATCGAATTCGCCTAAAGGATTCAGGAATTCTCTGATTGCGGTTTATAGAATCTTTTTCTTTTTTAGTTTCGCTTGATTTATATACTTTTCTCAATCTAAATAATAGAATTGGATTTACTTTTGAGAGTTCTTTTATTATTCTTTTTAAAAATAGAATAACTTTGATAATCCATTTTTGAGGGTTTTTTGATATATTTAGAAATAATTTTGTTCTTTCTTTTAAAACTTTTACAACTAGAAAATCCTTCTTTTTCCATTTTC